TATTACTAATTTCATCGGCTCGAATGGTTACCATGAATATTTCTTAATTCTTTTTTTTAAAGAAAAAAAAATAATGCCTGCAGTAGAAGGACTAATCCGTTATTTCTTTCATGGTTCCAAACATGCCAATATTAGTATTGATGGTACGTAAATGTAACTCGTTGTTCAAACAACTATTCAGAGTTCCTAGAGCTCCTTGCAAGGCTTGTTGGAAAACCCGTTGTCGAACTTCGTTAATCGCTCTTTGTTGTTCAAAATGAATGGTTTCATTTTTGTAATTTTCTAATTGTTCCAAAGTCTTAGAAGTTGAATTAATCAAATTCAATTTTTCTCGTTCTATCTCAGAATATCCATTCACTCGAAACTGATCCGCTTCCTTTTCTACTTTTCGTAAGCGGGCCCGGGCGTTTTCCAGCTGTTCTAGGGCCCCCCCGCGTAGTTCTTCTGAATTTTGAATAGTCTTCAAGATCCTCTGTTTTCGATTATCTAATAAATCACTTAATGAAAGTAGATTATCTTTCCATTCATTTCAAAACTTCCACGATCCCTTCCCGAACCAAACATGAATCTTTCAATTCATTTGGCTCTCACGCTCAATTACTTAAATGATAATTCCCATATTTTTTTTTTAATGTTTTTAATGTAATGAGCCTGTCCTCTATTCATATTATATTCATATTCAAATAGAAAGATATCGAAACTGATCACTAATCCAAGAAAAAAATATTCCGAGGACTCTTCTGACCAAAGAAATAATTGTCAGCAAAGTTGTTTCTTTTTTTTTCTTCAAATCCAAAGAATTCCTCTTACTTTATACATAACATAGGTCATCGATTTAGCATTGGATAAAAGAAAAATAAGGGAGGTTGAAATACCTATTTTTTTTTCTAATTTTTTCCAATCAAATAAAAAGTTGAAATCATTTTTTTATCGACATGAGTGTTTTATAGCGAAAAAAAGATTCCAACTCTTTGTTTTGAAAACATTTCTGTATTAACAGAGTAGTAGAAAGAGTACCATGCTTGTATCTGGACTTCAAAAGATTTAGCTTTAACCCTGTTAATGGTCCTGCATTATTAGTTGATAGAGAATCAAAGTAGATTTACTAATGACTCACGAAATGCTATGGTTCTTAAATATGATTTCTTAATTTATTCAGAAGTAATTCGCGGAATCGTGCACCTTTTTTTCCTAGTTATACCAAAAAATAAAGTGCAGTTGGTTGAATCCAGCTTATTCTTGAAATAAACAACTCGCACACACTCCCTTTCCAAAAAAAATCAATACACCAAGTACTACACTTAGATTTATTGGATTTGTTGCTAAAATATCGGTATTAAACCCGAAACTTCCGGCGGATGGCCAATAACCCAAGGAAAGGAAAGGATCGGTTACATTTTTCATAAGATCTCCTCTTTCTGATTCTTATAGATAGACTAATTATCTATATTTTTTATATTTATTCTAGTATTTTTCTTATTATTTTTCGAAATACTCCTAATACTAAATAGAATAAAAAATAATATTGATTTTTAAATGTAAATTTATTTATTTATTGTTTTCAATTGTAAATTTCAAATAAGAATGATATTTATTAGAATTAGGTATCGGGTCTTATAATATATGAGTTTCGAAATATTTCCTTTGTTGCAATACTTAAAAAAAAAAAGTTCCATTGACTAAGAGAGTAAAGGAAGAAAAGAAAGCGAATTGGTGTGCCAATTCCTTTTCCCCCAATAAGTACTTTACATGGGTTGTTGTCCGAACAAAATTGAAATCTGAATATAATTCGAAAAAAGCAAGTCCAAGGAAATAAAAAAATAAATATATATGGACTTTTATTTGTAGGATTAAACAAAAGGATTCGCAAATAAAAGTGCTAATGCCACAACGAGTCCATAAATTGTTAAAGCTTCCATAAAAGCCAGACTAAGCAATAAAGTACCTCGTATTTTTCCCTCTGCTTCTGGTTGTCTCGCGATCCCTTCTACAGCTTGTCCCGCAGCAGTACCTTGACCAACTCCAGGTCCAATAGAAGCAAGCCCTACGGCCAATCCAGCAGCAATAACGGAAGCGGCAGAAATCAGTGGATTCATGATAAATTCCTCGCACCAAAACAAAAAAAAATAAAGAAATAGTTAATGATACAATCAACCAATGAATTATGACTTACTTATTCCACATCGATAAAATTTATTCAGTCAAAGTAACTAAAAACCCAGAATTGAAATAATAATATTTGTGAATTATCAGAACTACTTCGATATCTCTTTTTTTTAGTTCCTATCCACGTAATTTTGTGAATCCGTACCACTTTTGTTCTTCCATTTCTTTCTTTTTTCTTTTCTTCCGAATAATTCTTTGAATTCTTTAGAATTCTTTGTTATTTTTCGTGATTTAAATTCATTCAATATTAAATTCAAAATTACAAACGAAACAGAAGGACTTTCTTTAGAATCCCTCTATGAATTCACAATAGTAGGGCAAATTAGATATATCT